TTCATCAAATAATCTTATTCTTGAATCTTGTTCGTGAAATAAAAAAAAATCTTATATATATATATTCTTCTATTTTCTATGTCTAGGAAACTACTACAGGATCATATATTTTATTAATTTATATTTTACGTTTTTTTCTTTTATTGTCTTCTTTGTTCTATTTTTCTTTCTTTCAGATAAAAAAATACAAAGTATACTTTTTTTGCCGATCAAGGTAAGAAATTCGAATATTTTAAAATTTAATTTATTTCTTTTTATTCGTTTGTAAGATTCTTTAATATTGTATTGAATTTATTTAATAATAAGAAACTGTAATTGAAAGTTTCTTTCTCACATACATTAATTGCCGGAAAAATATCGTATGCATCGATATGAAAAAAAAAAAGATCATTGTTCGAATTTCATCTTTATCAAATTTGAATATCAGAATAGTAGATATAGGTATGATTCAATGGGTTAGGTCCACTTACTTTTTTAAAATCTTTCCTATTTTTTTTTTGAAAAGAATAATGTTCCACTTTATAACTAGAATGACTTTCTTTACTATATTAGAATCATAACGATAACTTCTTAGAATTAAGAATTCCATTTTCTAATGAAATTCTACGATTACTTAGTTTTTTTATTACAAATAGAAACTTATTACAAATATCAACAATATCTCTATTCTTCCTTAAAATATGAATACTACTGCTGGCGTTTTCTGAAAAAAAAAGTAAAAAGCCCCTTATCGGATTTGAACCGATGACTTACGCCTTACCATGGCGTTACTCTACCACTGAGTTAAAAGGGCCCATTTGATTCAATTACTAAATAAGGAACTAGCCAATATGACTAGTACATCTATTTGTCACTGCATATACTTATTATATAAATGGGATTAGAATATATGTACATAAATATATATATTATTCGCATAACAACTCATTAAGGAACAAAAAATTGGATTTACCTAGTGAATAGAGTATAGTTAAAAAAATAGTTTATTAATATTGGATTTGATCAATATCAATGGAATGAATTATTTCAAAACGGATTCTTGAAGTCATCCTCATCATAACACGGAATTCATTTCATTGATACATGTACCCACCAATTCAAATATTTCATCAAATCATTGATAAATGGATTCCATTTGTCCTCTCCCTCAACCAAATTCTTATTGAACAACCATTTTCAATAAACTTGTGGATCCCTATCCTTCTTACCCGATTTCCAGATTGATTATAGTTTTTTTGATTTTCCGGCTTAGTATGAGATATAAATCTACCTATCGAATCTTAGCAATGAAAGAAATAAAGTTTTAACCCCTCGTCCTTTCCAACAAACCAATCATTCCCGTAAAGGATCTTATCTTTCGCATTACTTATTTTTTTTCTTTTTTTTTTTAATTAACGATTGGAATAAACAATTTCGAAATCTAAATGATGAATCAAAAAATTCTATGGAATTCTGAAAGATGGAAAAATCCTTTTTTTGATCGAATCATATCATTCCATTATATTGACAATTTCAAAAAACTGTTCATACTATGAACGTAGAACGTAGTATAATATAATGGCGGTCGGGCAAGTATGCCCCCATCGTCTAGTGGTTCAGGACATCTCTCTTTCAAGGAGGCAGCGGGGATTCGACTTCCCCTGGGGGTAGGGTGTTACGAAAAGAAGTTAATTATGAATTTGAATTATGAATTATCAAAAAAAACTTAAAAAATTGATTCTTCCTGTTCCTGGGTCGATGCCCGAGCGGTTAATGGGGACGGACTGTAAATTCGTTGGCAATATGTCTACGCTGGTTCAAATCCAGCTCGGCCCAAGAATTTGCCGATCCACCATGAAATGATATAACCCATTTGTTGTTCTCCGGAAATGACTGATGTGCTCTGATACAGAAGAATCAAAATATGAAACATCCCTAGCACTATTTCTTTTTTTCCTTATTACATTACATATTTTTTCCACAAATTCATTGCTAATAATCTAGATTCATATCAGGATCTGTAAGTATAAAGTCTAAGGAAAAAATTTAAATAAAAAAAAACCCTTTTTTCATTGATTCATTTTTTCAATCTATTTGGCAATAACGAATGGATTGCTCGTAATGTGTCTATCTTACTAAAGTGCATATCCATATAGATATCAATATATACAAAAGTCCGCCTGTTTCATTTACAGCACAACGGTTCGAATCTAAAATCGAAAAAGAAAGGGTTTGAATGAAACCGTAAGAATATGTATGCTGTACGCTTTTTTCCCTGGGATTGTAGTTCAATTGGTCAGAGCACCGCCCTGTCAAGGCGGAAGCTGCGGGTTCGAGCCCCGTCAGTCCCGATGGATACAAATTCAATAAAAAAAATCTCATTCCTAATAGAGATCCCTCTTTTTTTTTTGTTTAAGGTAAAGATTCTGACGAAGAAAGAAAAAAAGGAAAAGAAATTATTGATTGCATCAGAAATCAAAATTTTTTGATTTGGTATGGATAAAAGATCTTCCTATGTTATACTATTTAATTCTCGACGATGAATCGATTTGATAGCTCAGATATTGTTATTCGTGATATTGATCCGATTTGATATCATCGAAATAAAATTTATACATTGAATTTACTGACGAAAGATTTATCATCTTTATGGGATTAAATCCCGAATTTTTTATTGGAATTTTAATAGAAATAAAACATAGAGATTATGGAAGTAAATATTGCCGCATTTATTGCTACTGCACTGTTCATTCTAGTTCCTACTGCCTTTTTACTTATAATTTACGTAAAAACGGTAAGTCAAAGCGACTAATTTCACTTAAACATGACTTCTTAATTCTTATCAATGCAATCAATGATTGAATAAAAAAAATGAAAAAGGATTTCAATTTGGGGTCTTAGTCTTAAATGAAATGATCGGACTACAATCAGAGGAATTATATGAAATCCAGATAGTATGGTAGAAACAAATCAAATCTATTTCTTTCTACTATACTATCTATTATTGTAGTATATTAAAGTTTTGCTCTCTAAAAATAGAGGTTTAATATGGATCAATCTACAATATGTATCTTCATATATCTAATTTCAATTACATATATATGTAATGTACATAGCATAGCGTCCCAATTTTTTTCTTTGTTTCATCTATTTGATTTAGATTGATTCCAATCAATCTGAAATAATCAAAAAACAACTCTTATTCTTCCTATTCTAATTTTTATATTTCGGATTATTTTTACAATCCCGGTATCATATTAAAAAAAACAAGCAGTAAGGGAAATACGTATGTAATATGGTATTCACTTAAAACAAGGGCAATATCTTATTATGTGTAGTATCTTGTTAGACAATTCCTATGTCTATTTTGTTTCCTATAGAAATGGTTTTTCCGCTTAATAACCAATAACAGAAATCTTTTTTCTCTTTGAAAAAAAAAAGAAAAGGAGGAGGTAAAAAAAAGTAGGAATGGGGGTCACGCGGTTCCTCTTTTTCCATATATATAATCTTGGTAAGAGTTAGTTCATCGAAATAGAAATCATCTTAGGAAGAATTCGATTGGAATAGGAGTAAATTTTTTATTATTTTGTATTCCCTTGATTTTCAAAATACGAACATGGGAATAATTCAAATAATTGTTTGATTGAAAGAGTATTTTCGATTTCTATATTATCTATTATCTATAGAATACATTACACTACTAGAATATAATAGAACTCCGAAATGCAGATATATTTTATATTTGAATTCAATTAATTAGTATGAATTGAATACTTAAATTCAAGAGTTCAAAAATTTCAAAACCCAGCTAGAAAACAAAATGGGTACTTTGACCCCTTAACTCAATTATTAATACCCTTATAGTCCACTTCTTCCCCATACTACGAGGGAAAGGGAAAATGAAAAAACTACCATTAAAGCAGCCCAAGCAAGACCTACTATATCCATGTAAATTTTGTCTCCTATCTCTATCAATATGAAGGAATTATTTCATTATTGTTCACAAATTTTTCTTGTATTATTTTCTTTTGTATTATTCACTAATAATACTATAATAGTGGAATTGCTGGTACAAAGTCAAAAAGGGATTCTGGGCTAACACCATTGACGAAACAATCCAATCAATTCTATTAGAACATCTAACAAGTTCTTTTATATGATTTTTACTAAAATTGGAAAACATTAAGCATAAACAAAATATCCGGAAACATCCTTGGAAGTATTAAGAGAATGAATGTTACTAACAGGTAGGAATAAGAAGACCTATGTTTTATCCCCCCATTTCATTAAGTCAAAAAAAATTAGAATCAAGACAGATTACTTTGCATACTTATACTCTTCTTTCTATTTGATCTAATCCCTTAACGTCTCCCGATTCGTTCTCTAAAATAATCGGAAGATAGCCTGCCTATTAAATTTTTTTTTGACTAGAGGTTACCGAAAAGAAAGATTTTTCTAATAGAAATAGAATATAAATAATTTTATAATTTTATTAGATTAGAATAAATAAAATAATATATTAAATAAGAGTATATATATATAAATATAAAGATAAATAAATAGAAAGATATATATATATAAAGAAAGCGAATTAGCTATTCAATCTAACTAATATTAAATAAATAAATGCGGAAGCGCTCATATACTTTACATCAGTCTGTATACAATACAAGGTTTTTCTTCCGCCCCTTCTCCAACTAAAAATGGAATTCTATTCTCTGTCCGACTTATCCTTATCCAATCTAATTCAAGACTCAGTAAGTAGACGGACACTACAATAGTTGTGAAGTGAAAGGACTATAATTTCCAAATTTATCGATTTCTTTTCACTACTGGAATCTTTACTTGAATCCGAGACGAAAAGATTTACAGCATTTGTTAGAACAAACAAACCTACTGATGCTTAGAATTTAGAATCAAACAAGTCTGAAGAGTCCTTTTCCCTCGCTTGCTTCTGCTGGAAAAAAAATATCTATCAAAAAAACATAATACACTATTTCAAATCTCTTGTCGATCAGGCGACACCCGGATTTGAACTGGGGAAAAAGGATTTGCAGTCCCCCGCCTTACCACTCGGCCATGTCGCCAAAATTAATATATATATGAAGTATATGATAATACCCCCCCAAAAAAGGGGTTTAAACTTCTTTTTTTTTTTAGATGTTTGTATCTTAAATTATGTTTTTTCTTTAATCCCGTTCTTCAAAGAAAGATATCCCCCCCCTTTTTTTCTATTGAAAAACAAGCGTACACCTTCTGTCACAAAAGCAACAAAAAAAATCTCGGGACAAATTGCAACCGTTAACTAGAAATATAAATTTCTGAATGATTCTTAAATATTTTAATCTAAAATGGTTTTTTCTTAATGAGATAAGAAAATCTAAATTGATACATAACCAATCCATATTGTTTTTTTTTATTGAAAAAAAAAACTTTTTCCATTTCAATTATAACAGCAACTGTCAATATATGTAAATCCTAGAACATAATTTTTAATTGTTACACAGATATTATCTAATCGGGTGTCTTATCCATATATATAATACCTATACTATAGGGAATTCTCAAGATAGGGAATTCTCAAGAAATTATCGTGCTTCTCCTTTTTTTTTACTTTACAATTTTTCATTAAATAGATTGAATCGAAAATAAAAAATTAACACGACATGTCATGTGCTGTCCCACCAAACGAATATGACTGTAATAAAATAAATAAGAGACATATCTATATCTATCTATATATAGATAGATAACTATAACTGGAGTTAGATCTGCGCATGTTTAATAAATACAAGCCTTATTACACACTCGAATCGTATTCTCCAATTCTAAAAAAAAAGGTAAAAATATCTCTCTTCTCCGCGAATTCGAATTCTTTTTTGAACAATTGAAAAGGTTAAGTGCTAAAAAAATCAATTGTATGTTGTTTCTGATTATTAGATTAGGTCTTTATCTCATTGAGTAGAGCAAATCCCGAATTCATTTTTTTCTGGTATCCAATCGAATTGGAATATGTAATATCATAATAATGATAGAAATGGAATGCATTTTTTTTTTTGATATTCCTTAAAAAAAACCTTGAAATCCAGGTAGAATTATTTAATTCTTTTCCATTTTTATATTCGAATTTAGATTCTATCTGTTTGTTTTGTTGGAAATTCCAAGTTGAGTATCCAATTCTATTTTATTTATTCCTCTTTTCGTAATAGGTATTTCATACACGGGGTTAGGTTAAATTTCATGTAATTCAGTAAAAAGAACAGAAATTCCATTATTGCTAAATCTATTCATGTGATTTGATGAAGGATGACAGCAAATCGTGGGATATTTTTCTATAAAATTCATGGGGAATTTGAAAATGCTTGGGGGTGGAAATGAAGGAATGTCCACACTACCCGGATTGAATCAGATACAATTTGAAGGGTTTTGTAGGTTCATTGATCGGGGCTTAACAGAAGGACTTTTTAAGTTTCCAAAAATTGAGGATACAGATCAAGAAATTGAATTTCAATTATTTGTAGAAACATATCAATTGTTAGAACCCTTGATAAGCGAAAAAGATGCCGTATATGAATCGCTTACATATTCCTCTGAATTATATGTATCCGCGGGATTAATTGGGAAAAACAGTAGGGACATACAAGAACAAACGATTTTTGTTGGAAACATTCCTATAATGAATTCTCTGGGAACTTCTATAGTAAATGGAATATACAGAATTGTAATCAATCAAATATTGCAAAGCCCTGGTATCTATTACCGGTCAGAATTGGACCATAACGGAATTTCGGTCTATACTGGCACCATAATATCAGATTGGGGGGGGAGATTAGAATTAGAGATTGATAGAAAAGCAAGGATATGGGCTCGTGTGAGTAGGAAACAGAAAATATCTATTCTAGTTCTATCATCAGCTATGGGTTCGAATTTAAGCGAAATTCTAGAGAATGTTTGTTATCCTGAAATTTTCGTGTCTTTCTTGAATGATAAGGAAAAAAAAAAAATCGGGTCAAAAGAAAATGCCATTTTGGAGTTTTATCGACAATTTGCTTGTGTAGGTGGAGATCCAGTATTTTCTGAATCTTTATGTAAAGAATTACAAAAAAAATTTTTTCAACAAAGATGTGAATTAGGAAGAATTGGTCGACGAAATATGAACCAAAAGCTGAATCTTGATATACCTCAGAACAATACATTTTTGTTACCACGAGATATATTGACAGCTGCGGATCATTTGATTGGAATGAAATTTGGAATGGGTACACTTGACGATATAAATCATTTGAAAAATAAACGTATTCGTTCCGTAGCAGATCTATTACAAGATCAATTTGGATTGGCCCTGGTTCGTTTAGAAAATATGGTTCGAGGAACTATATGTGGAGCAATTAGACATAAATTGATACCGACTCCTCAGAATTTGGTGACTTCAACTCCATTAACAACTACTTATGAATCTTTTTTTGGATTACATCCATTATCTCAAGTTTTGGATCAAACCAATCCATTGACCCAAATAGT